ACTCATAATCAGATCTCGATAACTAAATATTTGCAACTTGACAATTTAAAGGAAACTTTTCAAGTATTTAAATATTATTTAATGGGCGAAAACGGGAGAATTTATAAGCCTGATCTATGCAGTAATATCGTTTTGAATCCATTCCATTTTAATTGGCATGTTCTCTATCATAATTATCATCATAATTCTTGTGAAAAAGGATGTACAATAATTAACCTTGGGCAATTTCTTTGTGAAAATGTGTGTATAGCTAAAAACGAACCACACCTAAAATCGGGTCAAGTTCTAATTGTTCAAATGGATTCTGTAGTAATAAGATCGGCTAACCCTTATTTGGCGACTCCAGGAGCAACTGTTCATGGCCATTATGGAGAAATGCTTTATGAAGGAGATATATTACTTACATTTATATATGAAAAATCGAGATCTGGTGATATAACACAGGGTCTTCCAAAAGTGGAACAGGTATTAGAAGTTCGTTCGATTTATTCAATATCGATGAATCTAGAAAAGAGAGTTGAGGGTTGGAACGAGCATATAACAAGAATTCTTGGCATTCCCTGGGGATTCTTGATTGGTGCTGAGCTAATTATTGCTCAAAGTCGTATTTCTTTGGTTAATAAGATCCAAAAGGTTTATCGATCCCAGGGGGTGCAGATCCATAATAGACATATAGAAATTATTGTGCGTCAAATAACATCAAAAGTATTGGTTTCAGAAGATGGAATGTCTAATGTTTTTTCACCCGGTGAACTAATTGGATTGTTGCGAGCTGAACGAACGGGACGTGCTTTGGAAGAAGCGATCTTTTACCGAGCCCTATTATTGGGAATAACGAAAACATCTCTGAATACTCAAAGTTTTATATCCGAAGCGAGTTTTCAAGAAACTTCTCGAGTTTTAGCAAAGGCCGCTCTCCGGGGTCGTATCGATTGGTTGAAAGGTCTGAAAGAGAACGTTGTTTTAGGAGGGACGATACCCGTTGGTACCGGATTCAAAAGATTAATGCACCGTTCAAGGCCAAGGCAACATAACAAGATTACTTTGAAAAAAGAAAAATTTTCGAGGGAGAAATGAGAGATATTTTGTTCCACCACAGAGAATTATTTGATTTTTTCATTTCAAAGAATTTATGTGATATATCAGAGCAATCATTTTGAGGATTTAATCATTCCTAAGAGCGGATTCATCCCTTTCCTTTCAACGCGGTCATTTTATTTGGTAATAGTAATAAAGATAATAACGAATAGAAAAAAAAGAATGGCCTGATCTGATCGTGTATCAACGGCCAATCTTCGGTAGAAGAGAAGGTTCCATCGGAACAATTATTTATTTCTATTTCAGGATACCTGATCTCTTTTTTTTTTTTCAAATAAAAAAAAAAAGAGAGAGAAAGTGTGGTGATAAATGACAAAAAGATATTGGAACATAACTTTGGAAGAGATGTTGGAAGCAGGAGTTCATTTTGGCCATGGTACTAGGAAATGGAATCCTAGAATGGCACCTTATATATCCGCAAAGCGTAAGGGTATTCATATTACAAATCTTACTAGAACTGCTCGTTTTTTATCAGAAGCTTGTGATTTAGTTTTTGATGCAGCAAGGAGTGGAAAACAATTCTTAATTGTTGGTACCAAAAAGAAAGCAGCTGATTCAGTAGCGCGGGCTGCAATAAGAGCTCGGTGTCATTATGTTAATAAAAAATGGATCGGTGGTATGTTAACGAATTGGTATACTACAGAAAGTAGACTTTATAAGTTCAGGGACTTGAAAACTAAACAAAAGACGGGGAGACTCAAGAAAAGAGATGCCGCTATAGTGAAGAGACAATTATCTCGCTTGGAAAGATATATGGGCGGCATTAAATATATGACGGGGTTACCCGATATTGTAATAATTGTTGATCAGCAAGAAGAATATAGGGCTCTTCAAGAATGTATCACTTTGGGAATTCCAACGATTTGTTTAATTGATACAAATTGTGAACCAGATCTCGCGGATTTTTCGATTCCAGCTAATGATGATGCTATAGCTTCAATCCGATTAATTCTTACCAAATTAGTATTTGCAATTTGTGAGGGTCGTTCTAGCTATATACGAAATTCTTGATTAATAATAAGATAAATAAATTATTTGGTTTGGGGAACTCCATAGATTTATGGAATCGGTTACTCTACTATTACCGAATCGTGCAAAAAAGAATAACCGGAGATATTATGTGATTAGTTGGTATTCAAAATCAAAAAATCCAGTAGACAAGCCGAAAAAGAGATGGTTGAATCAAAATAATTCCTTTTAAAGTTGTATTTCTTTCAGAGGGCAATATGAATGTTCTATTATGTTCCATCAACACATTAAAAAGATTATACGATATATCGGCTGTGGAAGTAGGCCAACATTTCTATTGGCAAATAGGGGGTTTCCAAGTCCATGCCCAAGTACTTATTACTTCTTGGGTTGTAATTGCTATTTTAGTAGTTTCAGCCATTATAGCTGTTCG